GAGTCTAGGTAAAATGGTTTATTGATATTGGATTTGATCAATGCAATGAATTGTTTCATCATAAAACCGATCCTAATTAAATTGATGAGCCCCATCCTAACGAAATTCATTTGATTGATACATGTACCCACGAATTTAACATAGATCCAGTCACCGAATCATTGATAAAGCAATTCGACTTGGCGAGAAAAACGATTTTCAATAACTTGTTGATCCCTATCCCTCTCTTCCCCAGATTTTAAAATTTATCGTTTTTGAATTTCTTGGCTTAGTGTGAGATCGAAATATACCTACCTAACCTAATCTTAACAATGAGTGAATCAATGAGTGAAAGTATGAGAAATGGAGTTTAATCCCGTTTATAGCATATGGCAGACCAATCACTTCCCGAAGGGTACTAGCCTTCGTATTATTTTATTATTTAAATAATATTTTTTTTTTTCTTTTCGAATATTTCTCATTTTTGTTTTTTCATTTTTTAGACGTTTCTTCTAATCACTATTTTCATTTGATATTCTATATGTAATTAATATAACTATATATTCAAATTTACAAATTTCTGTATCTTATTTAATATATTAAATTTAATAAATAAAATGAAAAATGCAATTCAATTTAAAATAAAAGAATTTCTATATAGAATTATATGGAGAATGGTGATTAGAATGAACGATTCATAAATATAAATCACAAATCAAAAAATTCTATGGAATAATGAAAGACAGAAAAATCCTTCGAATTGCGTCATATTATTCCATTATATTTATATTGACAATTTCAAAAAACTATTCATACTATGATCATAGTATGAGGGCAGTCGGGCAAGTATGCCCCCATCGTCTAGTGGTTCAGGACATCTCTCTTTCAAGGAGGCAGCGGGGATTCGACTTCCCCTGGGGGTAGGGTACTACGAAAGGAAGTTGATCATGGATTATCAATAAGCTTGGAATTGATTCTTCCCGGGTCGATGCCCGAGCGGTTAATGGGGACGGACTGTAAATTCGTTGGCAATATGTCTACGCTGGTTCAAATCCAGCTCGGCCCAATAATTCGCGGATCCACCATAAAATGATATAACCCATTTGTCCTTCTACGGAAATGCTTGATACGGAAGAATAAAAAAAAAAAAAAAACTCTTTTTTTATTCATATTCATTGACAGATTGATTATCAATCAATTTGACAATAACGAAAAAATGACTATTAATCCATGCTCCTCTCACTAAAGTACATGTCCCCGCGCATATCAATCTATTACTCGCGTCTCTGTCTGTTAGAATATGACAATTCGAATCAAAAATTTACATAGAAAGGTTTGAAGGAAATTAAATCAACAACATATGTTGTACACTTTATTTCCCTGGGATTGTAGTTCAATTGGTCAGAGCACCGCCCTGTCAAGGCGGAAGCTGCGGGTTCGAGCCCCGTCAGTCCCGATGGATCCAAATCCAATAAAAAAATACATCAATTCATCTCTTCCTTTCCTGTGAAAGAGAGAACAAATAACATAACTGAATTTTATTCCAAACGGGATCTCTCTTATTTTTTTTCCACATTTTTCATCAAAAAAATCTGGGAATTTCTATTTCTTCAACGAGTACTGATTGATGGGAGAAAGACATATGTGACATATGTGAATTTCCACAATTATTAGTAGCATCATATTCAGGATTCGAAGGAATACCGTACTGGGTCTAGCTTTTTTGATTACGCCCGATTTTTGTAATGGAATAGAGTACTATACGTTTCCGGGGAGCACATACACAAAGGGAATTTGGACGATACAAAATAAATTTAACATAGTCAACTTTGATCTAATTTTTCGTCTTAAATCAAAATATATCCGTTCTGGCTCCGATTTTGTGTAACCTCAATTAGTAAATTGAATTACTAATTTGAATTTGAAACAATCTATCTCATTCAAATTTCACACTGAACTTTTGATATATACGTCCTACTCCTAATTCAAGGAAAGAGGAGATTAATACAAACAAGGATCCCATCTATCTCTTTTATTGAGGGAATTAATAATTTTTGAAAGTTTAAGTAAGGTTTCTGCTGAAGAAAGAACAAACTTTATATTTTTCATTTTAATGAATTTGATGGAATATTAGATTTTTTATACTGCGTCTCGTCTTTATCATACTTATTTATTTTTTTTTAAGAAGATTTGATCAGTACAAAAAAAGGAAGGAGTTTAGTTCGAACCTCCCTCCTTTTCCTTTTTTGAATTTCGCTGCTATTGTTTGCTTGAGTTTGTTTATAACCAATGTGAGGGTAAAGGTAGTCTGATGAGACTTCATCAGATGATTGCATTGGACAAGAGGGCGGTAGATTATAGAAAAGAAAGAATGCAAAAAATTAGAAATAAAAAAAAGTAAAGAAATTCTTGATTGCATCAGGAATCCCATTTTGTTTGAATTCGGTATGGATAAAAGATCTTCCTATGTTATACTATTCAATTCTCGACGATGAATCGATTTGATAGCTCAGATATTGTTATTCATGATATTTTAATACGATTCGATATCATCGAGATGCAATGCGTCCCATTGAATTTACAAGCGAAACATTTATCATCTCTATGGGATTAAATCCCGAGTTATTGCGAATAAAAAATGAAACGATGAGATTATGGAAGTAAATATTCTCGCATTTATTGCTACTGCACTGTTCATTCTAGTTCCTACCGCCTTTTTACTTATAATATACGTAAAAACAATCAGTCAAAGTGATTAATTTGAATTAACCTTGACTTTTTAGTTCTTATCAATGATTGAAGATAAGAAAAATGAAAAGGATTAAAATTTCGCGTCTTAAATGAAATTGGCGGACTAGAATTATCGGTATTCTACGAGAGAAGTATTCTATGAGATCCGATAGTATGGTAGAAAGAAATATATGAATCCTTCTACCATACTATCTATTATTGTTATTGAAGTGTATAAAATTGTACTGTATAAAAATAGAGGTTGAATATAGATCAATTTGAATATAGATGAATCTACAATATATATCTTTCTATTTATATATAGATATCATATCAATTACATATATGTAATATTAATATAATATACATAGTGGCCCAATTCTAGTTCTTTGCTTCATAATTCATTCATAATTCATGTTGATTCCAATGAATCTGAAATGAAATAATCGAAAGGCCACTAATCTTTTTTTAGCATTCGAAAGAAGTAATTGATTGAGCAGTTGACAGATGATCCAGGGGTTCGGTTCCGTGGGAACTTGAACTTTTTATCTTCGGATTTCGAAAAGAATTAGCAAACCCCATCTTTAACGTTTGAACCATGATATGAAATGAGTTCCATAAAACAAGCATAAATCCAATTTTGAAAATAACTAAAATACTAATAAATAAAACAAGTAGTAAGCACGTAATATGTGGGTGGCTACCCCGAGGTACTATCTTATTATGAGGTAGTATATTATTATGCGTAGTATCTCATTGGACAACCACTATGTCTATGTTCTTTCGTGTCGAAAGTATGTATCCACTTAAAAACTTATAATAATAACAGAACTCTTTTTTTTTTTTTACTGTTCAAAGAAAAATCAACGAAAAAAAGGGAAACCAAAAACAAATGAAATAAAAGCAAAAAAAGTTTTGCAGAAGGATCTATAAAATAAAACAAAAACAATCGATACAGTTTGATTCTTCAATTAGTAGTACTTCTAGAGTCCACTTCTTCCCCATACTACGAGTGAAAGGGAAAATGTAAAGACTACCATTAAAGCAGCCCAAGCGAGACTTACCATATCCATGTGAATTATGTCCCCTATCTCTATGAATATAAAAGAATTATTCCATTATTGCTCACTAATAATTATTATTCACTAATAATAGTGGAATCACTAGCGCATAGTCAAAAAGAGATTCGGGCACAACACCATTGATGAAACAATCCAAAAAATTGAATTATAACAAGTTATTATATGATTTCTAGTATAATCGAAAAACATTAAGCACAAGTAAATAAAAGAGGCAGAGAAACTCTTGGAAGTATCAAAGGAGTGTTAGTAACATGTAGGAATAATAAGACCTAGTCTTTCTTTTGTTGCCCTGCATTTCATTACATTAAGTAAAAAGTCTAAAAATAGAGAATCAAGATAGATCACTATCTATCACATACCCCTATATTCCTTTCTCATTTGATCTAATCTTTACTGTCTCCCGATTGTTTCATAGAGACAATCGGGAGATGGCATGGCCTATTACATGCGTGACTAGAGCTTATCGAAAAGAAAGAATTTCTTTTTTTTACTTAATATAACTTTTTTTAAGATTAAAAAAAAAGTCAATTATCCATTCAATATAATATTGATTGAATGCTCGAGCACTCAGATATTTTCATGAGTCCGTATATAAAGTATCTTCCTCCCTTTCCGTAACTAAAAATGAAATTAGATTCCCTATCTGTCTATCCAATCTAATTCAAGACCCAGTCAGTAGACACTACATTAGTAGTCGAAGGGCTATCATATCAAGATTTAACGATTCTTTTTCATTACTCTACTAAATTCTTGAAACCTAGACGCAAGGATTTATAGCATTTTAGAGAACCCCCAACGATGCTTAGAATCAAGCAAATCTAAAGAGGCTTTTTCTTCTGCTTACTTCTGCTGGAAAAAAATGATAAAGTTATATCAGCAAAACAGAAGAAGGTATTTCGATTCTTTTGTTGATGAGGCGACACCCGGATTTGAACTGGGGAAAAAGGGATTTGCAGTCCCCCGCCTTACCGCTCGGCCATGCCGCCAAAACGATACAAAATATATGAGAATATTCCTTCTTTTTTATTGTACTTGTTTCTTGAATCCTCTTTCTTTTCCTTAATCCCCTTCCTAAAAGAAAAAGGGGCCTTCCCTTTTTGTTTGGATTGGCTCTATCTCTTCGATTGATAGTATCTTACAACACACAATATCTAAAACTAAAAACCGAAAAACTTTCCTTTCTTTTTCTATTGAAAGAAAATAAAAAAA